TCTGTATTTTATGTAATTCTTATTGACCATGGGCCGTTAATTTAATATAGAGTATAATTTATATTTTAAATAGAGAAAGGACTAATTTTAGAGAATTTGAGGGGTTTTGAGCATAAAATTGAGGATTTTAGGGGGGGGTTGGGGTAGTTTACACCTCCCCCCGAATCCTTAATTTAATGCACAAAATGAAAATCAATCATAAAGATTTAATTTTTGGTTTGTGTGTGCGTGTATAATAAGAATTTATCTATTATATATTATCCTTATATACCTATTATGTTTATAGTAAAAGAAATAAATAAAATATATATATATTAAATACTTAAATTAAAATATTAATCTTATTTAATAATAATAATATATATTAACAATAATATATTATAATACTTATTTATATTATTATAAATTATTTATATATATATAAGTAAATTAAATAAATATATATATATAAATTATTTAATATATAATATATATATATATATACGTACGTATAGAAAATATATGGTGTTTAATATAAAATAAGGTCTAAATATATTATTTTTTATTAATATTATATGAAATTATATTTGATGCTTCCCATTTTATAAATTATAAAAAAATGGGAAGCATCAAGTTTAATTTAGATATATTTATATTTAAAATTATTAACTTTTATTCCAATAAACTTTAACTAAATTTATTTGTATAATGTATATATCGTTATATTTAGTGATTTTGTGGCATTGCTTATATTTATACATATAAATAATAAGTTAAAAATTAGGGGCAATTTTTTTCTTGTTATTTATTTATATAGGAGTTAATAATAAGTTAAAAGTTAGGGGCAATTTTTCTCTTGTTATTAAATAGTAATTTTGAAAAATGGGGGCAGGATTTCGGTTTGGTTCGTAATATTTCATTATAATTTAATGTTCTTTATTATTTAGGGATTTTTATATTTTTATTCTTAAAATTATTTTATGATTTATATTGTTTTGTTATTGATTTTTTGTTCTAGTCTTTTTATATTTGTTATAAAGTTTTATTCTTGCTTGTTAATTTATTTAATATTTGTTTTACATGTAAATTTTAGTGTGATAAAGAATTAGGCCTTAATGGTTAATTATTCAATATTTATTCGCAGTATTTATTATTATTAATCAAAGTAATTTGGAATTAGTAATTTATTATAAGTGTCGGCCAAAATCGTGCCAGCTGCCGCGGTTATACGAAGGACGCAAATGAATATTTTTGGTTTGTAGTTAAATTGTGATTATTTGGAGTTAAATTTATTTTTTTAAGGTGAAATTTTTGAATTTATTTATTTCTTCTTTTTTATAAGTTGTTGAGGCTGTGAAATTCAAATTTTAGACTAGGATTAGATACCCTATTATTTTGGATGTTAATGATAAGACTTGAGTAGTAGTAGTTATTTTCTTGAAACTCAAAGAATTTGGCGGTGTTTTAGACCTTTCAGAGGAACTTGTCCCATAATCGATATTCCCCGTTGGACCTAACTTATTTTTGTAATCAGCTTGTATACCGCCGTCGTCAGAATGTTCTTAGAGGATTTAAATTTTCTTTATTTTTTATTAAAAATGATGTCAGGTCAAGGTGCAGTTTATATTTAAGTGGAGATGAGTTACAATAAATGTATTTATTATGGAATAATTTTTTGAAATAAAGGTAGGAAAGTGGATTTGATTGTAATTGAATTTATTAAATTAATTTGATTTTGGCTCTGAAACATGCACACATCGCCCGTCGCTCTCGTTATTAAGGCGAGATAAGTCGTAACATAGTAGGTGTACCGGAAGGTGTACCTAGAACGTTCAATTCAGAGCTTGAATAGTAAAGCATTTCATTTACACTGAGAAGTTGTCGTGCGATTCGGCTTGTTTTGATAATTAAATATTTAATAGTTTTGAGAGGAGAAATATTTGTTTTTATAATAAAATCATTTTTATTTGTATAGGTTTTTGTATAGGTTATAGATAGAATTTTTAATTTGATAGTTAATTTGTATTGTGAAAGGTTGTTGAAATAATTTTAAAATTTAATTTTTGTTAAGTAGTTTTATTTTAACGTACCTTGTGTATCAGGGTTTATTAAAAAATTTTTAATTAATTTAAATTTCCCGATTTGAAGAGAGCTAAATAATACTGTTATTTGTTGTGGAATAAACATTAATGAGTATTATTTAGAAATGAAACGTTATTCGTTCTTTAAGATATCTGGTTTTTTGAGAAATAAATTTAATTTAGTTGTTGATTTTCATTAAATTTATTTATTAATTTAATGTTGTTCAATGTAAATATTCAGGGGGATAAGCTCTTGAATATTATTTAGAGGTATATTAATATAGTGGAAAATTAAATAGGCTTAGAATTAGCCATTTTAAGTGTGTTATAACTTTATTTTTTTGAAGTGTTATTTATTTTTAATCTTAAGTTTTTTATCAAAATTTTTCAATTAATTTTTAATTGTCAGTAATAATGATGAAATTAGTATAAATAGTTGTTGGAGTTATAATGTAATTTTATTGTAAGGTTATATTAAGGAATTAGGCAAATTAATGCTCGCCTGTTTAACAAAAACATGTCTTCATGAAAATTGATGTGAAGTCTGACCTGCCCACTGAAAATTAATTTAAAGGGCCGCGGTATTTTGACCGTGCAAAGGTAGCATAATCATTAGTCTTTTAATTGAAGGCTAGAATGAATGGTTGGACGAGGTATTGACTGTCTCAATATAATTGGAATTAGAATTTAACTTTTAAGTTAAAAGGCTTAAATTAGTTTAAAGGACGAGAAGACCCTATAGAGCTTTATATTTAAATAATTAATTTATGTTTGGGGGTATTTTTATTGTAGTTTTTAAAATATTTTGTTGGGGTGACAGGAAGATTAAATAAACTCTTTTATTAGGTTTAACACGGATTAGTGATAGTTTGATCCATTTTTAGTGATTATAAGACTAAGTTACCTTAGGGATAACAGCGTAATCTTTTTTGAGAGTTCTTATCGACAAGAAGGGTTGCGACCTCGATGTTGGATTAAAGGTAATTTTGGGTGTAGAAGTTCAAATTTTGGGTCTGTTCGACCCTTAAATCTTTACATGATCTGAGTTCAGACCGGCGTAAGCCAGGTCGGTTTCTATCCTTAATTTATTTATGATACTTTAGTACGAAAGGACCAAGTATTGGGAAAAATTATTCTTTAGAATATTGATTTAAAATAATAGTTTACTTTGGCAGATAAGTGTAATGGATTTAGGATCCATGAATGTAAATATATTTTACAAGTAAAACTTGAATTTAGTGGATTTTATTTTGCCGTTAGTGGGTGTTTTGGTATTAATTATCTGTGTTTTAGTAGGCGTTGCTTTTTTAACATTAATGGAGCGTAGGGTCTTAGGTTACATTCAAATTCGTAAGGGTCCAAATAAAGTGGGTATTGTAGGAATTCCTCAACCTTTTTGTGATGCAATTAAGTTATTTACTAAGGAGCAAACTTATCCGGTTGTTTCTAATTATTTACCTTATTATTTCTCTCCTGTATTTAGTTTATTTTTATCTTTATTAGTTTGATTAGTAATTCCTTATGTGACAGGAGTTTATAGATTTAGTTTGGGGCTTTTATTTTTTTTATGTTGCACTAGTTTGGGTGTTTATACTGTTATAATTGCTGGTTGGTCTTCTAATTCTAATTATGCTCTTTTAGGGGGTTTACGGGGTGTGGCTCAAACTATTTCATATGAAGTGAGTTTGGCCCTGATTCTTTTATCATTTGTTTTTTTAATTGGAAGATACTGTTTATTAGATTTTTTGAAATATCAAGAATTAATTTGATTTGGGGTTTTATCTTTGCCTTTAATATTAAGTTGATTTGCATCATGTTTAGCAGAAACAAATCGTACTCCCTTTGATTTTGCGGAGGGTGAATCGGAGCTGGTATCGGGGTTTAATGTGGAATATAGAAGTGGGGGATTCGCTTTAATTTTTTTAGCAGAATATGCAAGTATCTTATTTATAAGAATGTTGTTTATTGTTATTTTTGGTGGGTGTGATATTTATTCTTTATTATTTTTTCTGAAATTAACTTTTATTTCCTTCTTATTTATTTGAGTTCGAGGAACTTTACCCCGGTATCGCTATGATAAGTTAATGTATTTAGCTTGAAAAAGTTTTTTGCCTTTATCTTTAAATTATTTATTTATGTTTATTGGGTTAAAGATTTTAATTATGTCTATTTTGTATTAGTGTATTATTTTAAGTAGTAATTAAGTTAATAGAGGAATTAAACCTTTATCTTATGTTTTCAAAACATAGGCTTTCTATAAGCTAATTAACTATTCTAAGAGTTTATCTCAGATTTTAAAAGTTATTGGGTTGATAATATAGTAGAGAAAGTATAATACAGTTAAGACTTGTCCTACTAGAATATAGGGGTCTTCTACAGGTCGTGCTCCAATTCAAGTTAATAAAATTACAATCACTAAAAGTGATCAAAATAGGATTTGATTAATTGGATAGAATTGAATTCCCCGGAAATTTCTTTTGTTAGAAAAGGGTAAAATTAATAAAATAGCAATTGATAGAACTAAGGCGATTACCCCTCCAAGTTTGTTGGGGATTGAGCGTAAGATAGCGTAGGCGAATAGGAAATATCATTCGGGTTGAATATGTACAGGAGTAACTAGAGGATTAGCCGGGGTGAAGTTATCAGGATCTCCTAGTATATAGGGTTCTAGAAGGGTTAAAAGAGTTAAAATTATAATTATTACTAAAAATCCTACAATGTCTTTGAAAGTGAAGTATGGGTGAAAGGGGATTTTATCGACATCTCTATTTAACCCTAATGGATTATTAGACCCTGTTTGATGGAGGAATAGGAGATGAATTATGACAGCTGCTGTTACAATAAAGGGTAATAAGAAATGAAATGTGAAGAATCGAGTGAGGGTTGCATTATCTACTGCAAATCCCCCTCAGACTCATTGAACTAAATCAATACCTAAATAAGGAACGGCTGATAGTAAGTTTGTAATAACAGTGGCTCCTCAGAATGATATTTGTCCCCAAGGTAGAACATACCCTATGAAAGCTGTGCCTATAACTAAGAATAAAATAATTACCCCTATTATTCATGTTGGGGTATAGAGATAAGAACCATAATATATCCCTCGTCCTGTGTGGAGGTACAAGCAAATGAAGAAGAATGAGGCTCCATTGGCGTGTATAGTGCGTAATAATCATCCGTAATTTACATCTCGGCAAATATGGGCTACTCTGGTGAATGCTAAGTCAATGTGTGCCGTATAATGTATGGCTAGGAATAGGCCGGTTACAATTTGTACCCCTAAACAAAGGCCTAGGAGAGACCCGAAGTTTCATCAAGCTGAAATATTAATTGGTGCTGGTAAATCTACTAGTGCGTTGTTAGCAATTTTAAATAAGGGGTGTCTGGTTCGGATAGGTTTATTCATTAGTTTTTTTGCCGTAAGGGGCCTTGAAAAATTCTTGTGATTTTTACTACGGCAATTAGAGTTAAGAATAAATATAGAACTAAAATTAGTGTAATTATTCTTGTAGGTTGGTTATATAATTTAATAAGTGAAGAACTGGCTTCTTCTTGTTCAATTAAATAAATGGAAGTGGGTAAGATTTCTGAATTTATAATATTGTTTAATCAAGGTATTGGGTCTGTAAGGACGATAAAAGTAATTAAAATTAATAAGGGGGTAAGTGTAGAGAGTAATGAATATGAGGAGAAGCTAAATATTTCATTTGATGCTAAACTGGTAACATAAATAAAAAGGACTAGTAATCCTCCTAAAAATACTAGAAAAAGAATATAAGAAAATCAGTATCTTTGTGTTATAAACCCTGTCAATAAGCAAATTGTAGCTGTTTGAAGGAGTAGTATTAGGCCTATAGCCAGGGGATGACTTATTTTAATAAAAATTGTTGCAAAAATTAGTGAAAGAGAAGAGATAATTAAATTTAAAATGCAGAGAATAGTTTATAAAAAATATTAGTTTTGGGGACTAGTGATAGGAGGTTTCTCTTTTCTCTGATAAGTTTTAGAAGAAGATTCCTTAATTTTGGTTTACAAGACCAATGTTTTTATTAAACTACTAAAACTAATGTTATTGTCTTTTAATTGGGGATTTCCATTATTTTTATTTATTTGTGGTAGTTGGGTTTTTGTTTCGAAACGTAAACATTTATTGTTGACCTTGTTAAGTTTGGAATTTATTGTTTTGAGCTTATTTCTGATTCTTTTTATATACTTAAATATATGAAATTATGAATTGTTTTTTAGAATGGTTTTTTTAACATTTTCAGTTTGTGAGGGTGCTTTGGGGCTGTCTGTGTTAATTTCTATAATTCGTACTCATGGGAATGATTATTTTCAAACTTTTAGAATTTTGCAATGTTAAAATTGTTAATGTCTTTGTTTTTTTTGGTCCCTCTTTGTTTTATAAAAAATATATGATGAATGGTTCAGTCAGTGATATTTTTATTAACTTTTGTTTTTATATTCACTAATATCTTTGGGGTATTTTTTGGTAATTTGAGTTATTTTATAGGTTGTGATGTTTTATCTTATGGTTTAATTTTATTAAGTTTTTGAATTTGCGTTCTTATAATTACTGCAAGTGAGTCTGTTTATCGGTTTAAAAATTATGAAGGGTTTTTTTTATTAATAATTTTAGTTTTATTAATTTTACTATATTGTACATTTAGAACTTTAAATATATTTGGATTTTATTTATTTTTTGAAAGAAGATTAATCCCAACCTTATTTTTAATCTTAGGGTGAGGGTATCAACCTGAACGTTTGCAGGCTGGAGTTTATCTCTTATTTTATACGTTGTTAGCTTCCTTACCTTTATTAATTGGAATTTTTTATTTAAATGATCAGTTTGGGGGGCTTTATTTTCCTTTACTGTGTAATTTAAATAATGTGGGTTTAATATGTTATTTGTGTTTAATTGGGGCTTTTTTAGTAAAGATGCCTATATTTTTGGTTCATTTATGGTTACCTAAAGCTCATGTGGAAGCTCCTGTATCAGGATCAATGATTTTGGCTGGTGTATTGTTGAAGTTAGGGGGTTACGGACTTTTACGAATATTTAAGGTTTTACTTATTTTAGGGCTTGGTTATAACTTTGTTTGAATTGGTGTGAGATTAATTGGGGGATTTTTGGTTAGATTAGTTTGTTTGCGACAGACGGATTTGAAGGCTTTAATTGCCTATTCTTCAGTGGCACATATGGGGATTGTACTGGGAGGATTAATAACTTTAACTTATTGGGGGTTCTGTGGTTCTTTTACATTAATGATTGCCCATGGATTATGTTCTTCGGGTCTTTTTTGTTTAGCAAATATTTCATATGAGCGAATGGGTAGTCGGAGTCTATTGATTAATAAGGGAATAATAAATTTTATACCCAGAATAACCTTATGATGATTTTTATTAAGATCTTGTAATATGGCAGCTCCTCCTTCTCTGAATTTGTTAAGAGAAATTAGTTTATTAAATAGATTAGTCAGTTGAAGTTGAACAAGAATATTGGCACTTAGACTTTTATCCTTTTTTAGAGCAGCTTATACTTTATATTTATATTCATATAGTCAGCACGGGAAGATTTATTCCGGGGGGTATGCTTGTTCAATGGGATATTCTCGTGAATATTTACTTTTGTTTTTGCATTGAGTGCCGTTAAATTTATTGATTTTGAAGAGTGAGCCAATAATAATTTGATTATAAACTTAGGTAGTTTAATTAAAATTTTGATTTGTGGTGTCAAGGATATGGAATAATTTCATCTTAGGTCATGTTATGGTCTCTTTCGATTTGTTTAATTAGATTTTTGACTCTTTTTAGAGTAGCTATAGGTTTAGTAATTATGGGATTTTATTTTATTAGCCAAGATTTAGTGTATTTTATTGAGTGAGAAGTTTTATCCTTAAATTCAGGCCCTGTAGTTATAACTTTTTTGTTTGATTGAATATCTTTAATTTTTATAGGTTTTGTTTTATTTATTTCTTCACTAGTTATTTTTTATAGAGAGGAATATATGGCGGGGGACTTAGATATTAATCGATTTATTATTCTAGTCTTGATATTTGTTTTGTCAATAATATTTTTAATTATTAGACCCAATTTAATTAGAATTTTATTAGGGTGAGATGGATTGGGATTAGTGTCTTATTTGTTGGTAATTTATTATCAAAATGTAAAATCATATAATGCTGGTATACTTACTGCCCTGTCTAATCGTATTGGAGATGTGGCGTTATTGATAGCAATTGCTTGGATATTAAATTTTGGTAGATGGAATTATATTTTTTATTTAGAATCTAGAAAGATAAGTTTGGAAATGTTAGTAATTGGATGTCTAGTCATATTAGCAGCTATAACTAAAAGAGCTCAGATTCCTTTTTCTTCTTGATTGCCAGCAGCTATAGCTGCTCCGACCCCTGTATCGGCATTAGTCCATTCTTCAACGTTAGTAACTGCAGGTGTTTATTTATTAATTCGTTTTAATGTATTATTAACGGGGAATAATTTAGGTTCTTTTTTATTATTTGTGGGCGGATTGACTATATTTATGGCTGGTTTGGGGGCTAATTTTGAGTTTGATTTAAAGAAAATTATTGCCCTGTCTACATTAAGTCAATTGGGTTTAATAATAAGAGTTTTGGCTATGGGTTTCCCCAAATTGGCTTTTTTTCATTTATTAACTCACGCTTTATTTAAGGCTTTATTATTTATGTGTGCAGGAGCAATTATTCATAATATAAAGGATTCTCAAGATATTCGGTATATGGGGGGATTAGTGAATCATATACCTTTAACTTCCTCTTGTTTTAATTTGTCAAATTTAGCATTATGTGGTAGACCGTTTTTGGCGGGATTTTATTCTAAGGATTTAATTTTAGAGATTGTGTCTTTAAATTATTTAAATTTTTTTAGTTTTATACTTTATTTTGTATCTACTGGTTTAACAGTGTGTTATTCATTGCGATTGGTTTATTACTCTATAAGAGGGGATTTTAATGTATTTTCATTACATCCTTTAAATGATAGAGGATGAATTATATTGCGGGGTATAATAACATTATCTGGTATGGCTGTTGTAGGGGGTAGAATATTAAGATGAGTTTTGTTTCCTTGTCCAAGAATAATTTGTTTACCTTTAGGGTTAAAGACTTTAGCTTTGACAGTAAGAATAATTGGGGGTTGATTGGGATATGAATTAGCTAAATTCTCTTTAAGTTATAAACTACATTCTTTGCAATTTCATTTTCCGATTAGATTTATAGGTTCAATATGGTTTATACCTTTTATTTCTACTTACGGGGTAAGAGCTGGTCCATTACGATTGGGAAATTATGTTTCTAAGAGTTTTGATCAGGGATGAAGTGAGCGAATGGGGGCCCAAGGATTATATAAAATTTTTTGTAGAAGATCTTCCCTTAATCAAGTTTGGCAAAATAATGATTTAAAAACTTATTTAGTAATCTTTATAATTTGGGTTTTTTTATGATTAATATTAATATCATTTTATCTAAATAGCTTATAATAAGAGCGTGACATTGAAGATGTTAAGGAGGTTATTAAAATCTTTAGATATTCGTGAAAGATGAGTCTTTATTTTTACAGTGAAAATGTAATGTTTTTATTAAACTACATGAATTAGAAATATAAACGGAATTAAACCGTTAAAGTTAGAAGTTAGCGGCTTCTTCTTGATCTTCATATTTCCTTAATTGGAATAAATATTCAATTCTACCATTAACAGTGGTAAGCCTCTATTTTGGCTTCAATTAATAAGAATAAGGGTAGAAGATTACCTAAGTTCAGGTCGAAACTGAATGCAATATATCGCTTCATATTCTTTAAGTAAGACAGATTGAATACACAATACTTTTTGGATGCAAACCAAATGTTATAGTTAACTACAGTCCTATTCAGCTCATTCTAGTGCGCCTTGATTTCATTCATGATAAAGACCAATTAGTAAAATTGCTAAAAAAAAGAATCCTACTATTAATCAAATTTTTAAATTAGAGGTATATAGAATTATGATTATAGGAAGGAGTAAAGCGATTTCTACATCGAAAATTAAAAAAATTACAGCAATTAGGAAGAATCGAAGAGAAAAAGGAAGACGTGATGATCTTCTTGGATCAAATCCACATTCAAATGGAGAACTTTTTTCTCGATCTGTGATGGGTTTTTTAGATAGAAGAGAGGCTAATACTATTACTACGCTGGCTAAAATAAATAAAATGCTTGCTATGATTGTAATTGATATAATTATTTGTTCTGAAATTATCCAGGCCTTTTGATTGGAAGTCAATTATACATATTAATACTTAACAAATTATCTACCTCATCAGTAAATTGAAATATATAAAAATAATCAAACAACATCAACAAAGTGTCAATATCAGGCGGCGGCCTCAAATCCAAAGTGATGGTTAACGGAGAAGTGGTGGAAATTATGTCGAATTAGACAGACTAAAAGAAATGTGGTTCCAATAATAACATGAAGTCCATGGAATCCGGTGGCAATAAAAAATGTGGATCCATAGACGGCGTCTGAGATTGTAAAAGGTGCTTCAATGTATTCATAAGCTTGTAAAATTCTGAAATAGATCCCTAAAATTACAGTAAAAAATAAACCTTGTAAGGCTTGGCTGTGATTTTCTTCTATTAGTCTGTGATGAGCTCAAGTAACTGTTACTCCAGATGCAAGAAGAATAGCAGTATTTAATAGTGGGATTTGTAGGGGGTTAAATGGGATAATACCAGCAGGTGGTCATATAGCCCCTAATTCTGAAGTTGGAGATAAACTTCTATGAAAAAAGGCTCAGAAGAATGATAAAAAAAAGAAGATTTCAGAAACAATAAATAAAATTATTCCTCAACGAAGCCCTAAGGTTACTGGGAGGGTATGCAGACCTTGAAATGTGCCTTCTCGGGTGATGTCTCGTCATCATTGAAATATGGTTAAGGTTGTAATTAAAAACCCTAAAGTTAAGAGGGTTGAATCATATTGATGGAATCATTTGACTAGTCCTGAGACGGTAACTAATGCGCCAATTGCGCCTGTCAAGGGTCATGGGCTTTGATCAACTAAATGGTAGGGGTGATTTGCATGTGTAGACATTAGTTTACTTCTCTGGCATATAAGGTTCTTAAAACAGCAAATACATAGGATTGAATTATAGCTACTGCGGCTTCAAGGACAAGAAGGGCAATTTGAGCTATAATTAATAAGGAAAGGATTGAATAAGATAGTGAGGGGCCTGTATTTCCTAATAATGTTAAAAGTAGATGACCAGCAATTATATTTGCAGCAAGCCGAACAGCTAGGGTTCCTGGTCGAATCACGTTACTGATTGTTTCAATGCATACTATGAAGGGCATTAGAACTGCCGGGGTTCCTTGAGGGACAAGATGGGCAAATATATGTTGAGTATGATTAATTCACCCATAAATTATGAATCTTAGTCATAAGGGTAGAGCTAACCCTAGTGTTAAAGTTAAGTGACTTGATGAAGTGAATACGTAGGGAAATAGTCCTAAAAAGTTATTGAATAAAATTAGAGAAAAAAGAGAAATAAATATGAAAGTTCTTCCTATGTGTCCTGTGGGCCCAAGTAAAGTTTTAAATTCATTATGTAAGGTTAATAAGATTTTGTTTCAAATTAGAGATAATCGAGATGGTATAAATCAATAAGTTGTTGGGATAATTAATAACCCTAAAATTGTTCTGATTCAATTTAATGATAAATTTATTACACTAGTAGATGGGTCAAATACGGAGAATAAATTTGTTATCATTTTCAATTTAATGGGGTTTGATTAATAGATTTTTTTTGGCTAAGGGGTGAGGGGGGTAAAAAAGAGAAGTAATTAATTGTGTTAAAAATTAAAAAGGATTGATGAAAAAGTAAAAATAAAGTTAATCATCTAATAGGGGCTATTTGTGGAATTAAAGGATACTAGATTTATACTAGTAATTTTAGCATGACATACTAAAGTTAATTTAACTAATCCTTTAAAATTCATCAGAAGTAATTGCTAAATTACTATAACATGGTTTAAGAGACCATTACTTGCTTTCAGTCATCTGATGAAGCTTCACTAGCTGAGGAAATTCAATTAATAAAAGTAGATGTGGGGACTCTTTCGATTACAATAGGCATAAAGCTATGATTTGCACCGCAGATTTCTGAACATTGCCCAAAGAATAAACCGGGGCGATTTATAAAGAAAGAGGTTTGATTTAGGCGTCCTGGGGTTGCATCAACCTTAACCCCTAAAGCTGGTACGGTTCATGAGTGTAAAACATCTGTAGCTGTTACTAAAATTCGAACTTGGGTATTTATAGGAAGAACTGTTCGATTATCGACATCTAATAGACGGAATCCATCTGTGTTTATTTCATTATAGGGGATTATGTAAGAGTCAAATTCTACTTGTAAGAAATCTGAATATTCATAACTTCAGTATCATTGATGACCAATAGTTTTTAGAGTAATTGAGGGACTTCTGACTTCATCAAGTAAATATAAAAGGCGGAGAGATGGGAGAGCAATAAAAATTAAAGTGACTGCTGGTAAGATAGTTCAAATTACTTCAATAGTTTGGCCGTCTAATAAATAACGGTTAATATTTCTATTAAAGAATAGGGTAGCTAGTAGATAACTTACTAGGGCAGTAATTATAATTAGAATTATTAAGGTATGGTCGTGGAAGAAGGTTAATTGTTCTATTAGTGGAGAAGCTCTATCTTGAAGACTTAAATTAGCTCATGTTGCCATTAGTTTCTAATAAAAGGAATGTCCTTTATATATGGGGCTTAAGTCCATTGCACTTATCTGCCATATTAGAATCCAGAAAGTAATGGTAATTCAGCGTATCTATGCTCGGCGGGAGGGAGATTTTGGTATCATTCAATTGAAGTAGTTATTTGAAGAGGAAATAAAGCAATTCGATTAGTAATTATGCTTTCTCAAACAATAAAAATAAGGAATAGTACACCAATAAATGAGACAGTTGAACCTACAGATGAAACAATATTTCATGTTGTGTAAGCATCGGGATAATCTGAGTATCGCCGGGGTATTCCGGCAAGTCCTAAGAAATGTTGGGGGAAGAATGTTAAATTTACCCCTAAAAATATTATGGCAAATTGAATTTTTAGCCAGTGAGGATTTATTGAAAGCCCTGTAAATAGGGGGTATCATTGGACGAACCCTGCTATAATAGCGAATACAGCCCCTATTGATAAAACATAATGGAAGTGGGCTACTACATAATAGGTGTCATGGAGAATAATATCAACAGATGAATTAGCTAATACTACCCCTGTTAAGCCTCCAATAGTAAATAGAAAGACAAACCCTAGAGCTCACAATAGAGCCGGGCTATAATTTAGTTGGGATCCATGAAGGGTGGCCAATCAACTAAAAATTTTAATGCCAGTAGGGACAGCAATAATTATCGTAGCTGAAGTAAAATAGGCTCGAGTATCTACATCTATACCTACTGTAAATATATGATGAGCTCATACGACAAATCCTAGAAGTCCAATTGAAAGCATAGCGTAGATTATTCCTAGTGATCCGAAAGCTTCCTTTTTTCCTCTTTCTTGACTAATAATATGTGAAATTAAACCGAATCCCGGCAAAATTAAAATGTAAACTTCTGGGTGTCCGAAAAATCAAAATAGGTGCTGGTATAAAATCGGGTCTCCCCCTCCTGCTGGGTCAAAAAATGAAGTATTTAAATTTCGATCAGTTAGAAGTATGGTAATAGCTCCGGCCAGTACTGGGAGTGATAATAGTAAAAGTAATGCAGTAATAGCTACTGATCAAACAAATAAGGGTATTCGGTCTAAAGTTATTCCTCTAGAACGTATATTGATTACTGTTGTAATAAAATTAACTGCACCTAAAATAGAAGAAACTCCTGCTAAATGGAGAGAGAAAATTGCTATATCTACAGAAGCTCCGGCATGAGCAATACCTGCTGAAAGGGGTGGGTAAACGGTTCAACCAGTACCAGCCCCATTTTCGACTAGTCTACTTGATAAAAGAAGAGTCAGGGATGGGGGTAAAAGTCAGAAGCTTATATTATTTATTCGAGGGAAAGCTATATCTGGGGCTCCTAGCATGAGTGGGACGAGTCAATTTCCGAATCCTCCAATTATGATAGGTATAACTATAAAGAAAATTATAACGAAAGCATGGGCAGTAACAATTACATTATAAATTTGATCATCTCCAATTAATGATCCTGGTTGACCTAGTTCAGCTCGGATAAGTAAGCTGAGAGATGTACCAACTATTCCTGATCATGCGCCGAAAATGAAATATAAAGTTCCAATATCCTTGTGATTTGTTGAGAATAATCATTGTCGCGGTAAAATGGCTGAGGAATAGGCAGTAGATTGTAAATCTATAGACGAAAATTTTTTTCTTTTACCAATTTTAGGGCTTTATAGTCAACAATGATATTAGACTGCAATTCTAAAGGAGTAGAATATATTTTTACTAAGGCTTAAAGATACTGACTTTATTTACAGCTTTGAAGGCTATTAGTTTATTTAACTTAAAGCCTTACAAAATGCTGAATAAAGTAGATGAAAAAATGAGTCCTAAGGTTGAAATTATAGATAAAGTTAGAGCTATAATTTGATTTGTATTAATTTTAGGGGAGCTTGACCCTCAAATTGTTTCAGTGTAGGTTAATATGAAGGCTCCAAAGGAGGTTCGTAAATAATAGAATAAAGTTACTAGGGTTATAATTACTATCAATGAAATAATTAGATGAAATTGGGCTGAAGTTATAGCTTGAATAATTATTCATTTGGGCAAAAATCCAATGAATGGGGGCAATCCTCCTAAGGAAAGAAGGGCTATAAATAATCTGAATTTAATTACTGGCGGAGTAAAGTTCATTGAAAAAATTTGGTTAACATGAAATAGTTTTAGAGAATTTAATATAAAAATGATCGTGGAAGTTAAATATACATAAGTTAAAAAATATAAATTTCATAATGATTCTCCTATAATTAAGGCTGTAATTAATCACCCTAAGTGATTAATGGATGAGTAAGCTAAAATTTTGCGTAAAGAAGTTTGGTTTAACCCTCCGATGGATCCAATAATAACAGATAAAATAATAATTACACTGGTAAATATATTTATCGTTAAATTGTAAGATAACAGAATCAAAGGGGCAATTTTTTGTCACGTTATTAATATCAAACCATTTATTCAATTAAGTCCTTCCATTACACCTGGGAATCAAAAATGAAGAGGGGCGGCTCCTATTTTGAGTAATAAAGATGTATTGATAAGAGTAATGATAATTGAATTTGTTATTAATAGAGAATTTGGGGATCTGTATAATAAAGATGATAAAATAACAGTGAATAATAAGGTAGCTGATGCTAAAGCTTGAGTTAAAAAGTATTTTAAAGAGGCTTCAGTTGATAAAAGATTATTAGAATTAGTTATTATGGGGATAAAGGATAATAAATTAATTTCTAATCCAATTCAAGCACCAAATCATGAATTAGCTGAAATTGAGATCAAAGTTCCTCTTATTAGTGTCATGAGAAATAAGAGTTTTGTTGGATTATTAAGCATTAGGGAGAAGGGGATTATAACTCCTATAAATGGGGTATGAACCCATTAGCTTAGTTAGCTTATCTTCCTTATTTGAAACATATGTCTTAGTGTATGGGGCACAAAAGTTTTTGATACTTTAAGAAATAGTTCAAATCTATTGGATATAATGAGAGTAAATATAATTTACTTGATTTATCCTATCACGATAACCCTTTAATCAGGCATCTCATT